TTGTCTTCTTTATTATATTTCTTTCGAATGAATCGAAAATTCCAGAGTATATCTTTTCACGGGTCGAACCAAAAAAAAATAAACTTCGAATATTTCCCTCTTTACTTTACCTTTATCCGGCAGAAAAAAAAAGGAAAATTCCCTATTTTTTTGTCCATGTCCCTAAATTAAATATTAAATAATAGGAGACTTAAATGAAAGTCCCTTTCTCGCATTCGCTCTCCTGCATCAATATGGAAATATTTGGTACATGAAGCCATGATCTGATATCTATATCGAAATCCTATATAGATATAAACTGATCTTTTTCTGGAATCAAAGAAAGATATTGAAAAATATATTGCTCTTGTGACTCGGAAGAAATGGTTTCTCTGTGGAGGAAGGGAATAGCGATTTATTCCTATGGAGCATCCAGGAACAAGAAGATTCAATCGGAAATATCGACAAATTCTTGCGTGGTCCAAGGAAATAAAAAAAAGGGTCCGCTTCTACAATTTTATCTCTATCCAATTTGAATATCAGAATAGCTGATATAGTCATGATTCAATGGGTCAGGTCCACTTACTTTTTCTTTTCTTGATTTCTAATTTTTCCGATGGATTTAATTGGAACAATGGAGAAGTAGTAAAACTTGGGTTTGTCGATTCATAATTGAGATTGGGTATTATCTCGAATATCCATGTCCCGGGACCAAAAATATAAATAATGAAACATGAGGAGGAGTATAGCCTGTAGTGACATAGTAGTCCTCCTAATAAGTGGGATTCCTTATTATCATAATGAACAAATGTTCAACTTTATACCTATAACTCATTAGAATGATAACTCATTATGCGGTCCGTTTACCTTTTTTTTTATTACAAATATCAATAATATCTCTATTCTCCGATGAAAAATGAAGACTAAGGCGGGAGCTTCGTGGAAAAAGCCCTTTATCGGATTTGAACCGATGACTTACGCCTTACCATGGCGTTACTCTACCACTGAGTTAAAAGGGCCATTTTCTTCAATTCATGAAGAGGCCACTAACCACTATGAGTCTACTGCATGTATCTATGTATAGACTATATGTACATATATACATGTATGCATAGGGGGCTCATTCAAGAACAAGCCATTTGATTTACCTAGGAAGTTCTAGGGTCAAATCAAAGGATTATTTATATTTGAGAAATATCAATGCAATGAATTGTTTCGCTCCTAATTGCTTTGCTTTTATTGACCCATCGAGGCGAGATTCACTTGATTGATACATGTACCAATCCGACATAGATCCAAAATATTTCATCGAATCATGTGATGAAGGATTCGACTCGTACCCTGAACTGAATTCTTATAAAAAAAAAAAAGAATCTTTTCGATTACTTGTCAATCCCTTCCCAGATTTACGAGTTCTACATCACCTTTTTGAATCAATCAAAAAAAAATTCTATCATTTCTGAATTTCCTGGCTTAGTGTTAGTGAGGCATATCTCGTCTTAACGATGAGCGAATCAATGAGTGAAAATTGAAGAAAGGGGGTTTGACTTTTTTTTTGTCGGACAAATCCCCGCTGAGGGGATCCTATACTTCGTCATATATATATGATGGTTCATGAATGAACAATCCAAAAATTCTATGTAATTGTGGAAGCAAGAAAGATTCTTCGGATCTAGTCATGCCATTACATTATATTATATTGACAATTCCAAAAAACTGCTCATACTATGAGCATAATATGATGGCGATCGGGCAGGTATGCCCCTATCGTCTAGCGGTTCAGGACATCTCTCTTTCAAGGAGGCAGCGGGGATTCGACTTCCCCTGGGGGTAGGGTATTACGAAAGGAAGTTGATCATGGATTATCAATAAGCCTAGAATTGATTCTTCCTGGGTCGATGCCCGAGCGGTTAATGGGGACGGACTGTAAATTCGTTGGCGATATGTCTACGCTGGTTCAAATCCAGCTCGGCCCAATAATTCGCCGATCCATGGGGATGATATAACCAATTTGTCCTCCAGAAATGCCTGATATAGAGGAATAAATAGTCCATTTTTTCTGCTATATCCCTATTTCTTTGTTCATTTGTTCCCACGCGTTCTGATCTTTCTAACGATCTAGATTAATAATCTTTAAATAGAAGAAGGAGTAAAGAAAAAAAGAGTCCTTTTTTTTTTTTCATTGAAAGATTGATTATCTTATCAATCGATGTGGCAATAACCACAGGATTACTAGTAATCCGTGTCACTCTCACTATAGTTCATATCCATGTGAATATCAATCACTCGTGTTTCTGGTAAAACACGGCAATTATAAATATAAAGAAATTATAAGAATATGTATGAGAATATGTATGCTGTATAACTCATTTCCCTGGGATTGTAGTTCAATCGGTCAGAGCACCGCCCTGTCAAGGCGGAAGCTGCGGGTTCGAGTCCCGTCAGTCCCGACCTAGAATCCGATGAATCCATCAATTCATCTCTCCATTTTCTGTGAAGGGGGGGCAAGGGGCAGAATTGA